TTAATTTATAGGAATCCAAGAATTTTTTTTTTTTTATTTGGTAACATAAGATTTAATTGTAGAACGAATCATCTGGATCATTTTTTATCGATATTCCTGGTTACTAATACTGACCAGGAAATCTCTATTAAACAAAATAAAAGAGGGAATTCTTTCTCTTTCTTCCGTGAAATTAGTTAACAAGGTCCTGCATCTTTCTATATCTCCCGAAAATCATACCCCACTAAGAATCCTTTTTTGGGGGTCAATTATTATAACGAATTCTCTATAAATTTGTAAGAAACCCTTTCTTTAGTAAATTTTATTTAATTTATAAGATAAGAACAAGATAATAACTAATAAGATGAATAATATAAAGGGTGGATTATCATACATATATTTCATGTAGAAACATGTAGAAAGATGAATAGGTCCATTTATTTACATATTTATTGTATTTTAATTTACATATTTATTGTATTTTATTAATTAATATATATTTATTAAAACATATACTTATATACTCACTATTAAGTATATATACTCACTTAGGTATACTTAGTATAATATAATAATTATATATGAATTATAAGATATCTTTATAACAATATAAGGATAAGGTTAAAATATTAATATAAAACGATAACAATAAATAACAGGTACAAATATTAAATCGAGGTACCCATTCTATGATAACTCTCAACAGCTTTCCCTCAATTTTTGTGCCTTTAGTGGGCTTAGTATTTCCGGCACTTGCAATGGCTTCTTTATTTCTTTATGTTCAAAAAAACAAAATTTTTTAGATACGCTAAGGACAAATCTTATCTATTTTTTTTCAAGACTTACTTGGATCATAACACGGCTATATATTTAGTAGAATATGGTATAACATGTGACTTCCTTTGGGCATAAGCTTTTATGTATGTGTAAATATTATATATGGGTAAATGAATTATAACTATTTTCAAATAGATCGGAATCGGGGGGAATTTATGAAATGGAAATCTATATGTATTAAGAAATCATATGGTAAATCATATGAAAGGGATGTTATTATTTTAGTTTGGATCTAAGAAATTCAATGAATTACCCCTCAAGGTTCACATCATAATAGTGCTGGTTGATGAGAGTTACTTCGGCAACAAAAAAAAAAGTAAAAAAAAAAAAAAAATTATTTTTGTTATTCTACCAATTCCAATAAAATGCAACTAGGTCTAGGTATAGTATGAGTTGGCGATCAGAACGTATATGGATAGAACTTATCGCGGGGTCTCGAAAAACAAGTAATTTCTGCTGGGCCTTTATTCTTTTTTTAGGTTCATTAGGGTTTTTATTGGTTGGAACGTCCAGTTATTTTGGTAGGAATTTTATATCTTTATTTCCTTCTCAGCAAATAATTTTTTTTCCACAAGGGATCGTGATGTCTTTTTATGGGATCGCGGGTCTTTTTATTAGTTCCTATTTGTGGTGCACAATTTCGTGGAATGTGGGTAGTGGTTATGATCGATTCGATATAAAAGAGGGCGTAGTGTGTATTTTTCGTTGGGGATTCCCTGGAAAAAATCGTCGCATATTCCTCCGATTCCTTATGAAAGACATTCAGTCCATCAGAATCGAAATTAAAGAGGGTATTTATGCCCGTCGTGTCCTTTATATGGAAATCAAAGGACAGGGGGCCATTCCCTTGACTCGTACTGATGAGAATTTGACTCCACGAGAAATTGAGCAAAAAGCTGCTGAATTGGCCTATTTCTTGCGTGTACCAATTGAAGTATTTTGAAAAAAGAAAAAGTAACTGAAGAATGAATACTTTTCAAGAGAGAAAAAGTTAAGAATCCTCTTTTTTTTTTTGAAATATTTAAAATTTTGATAAAACGGGAGTTCTTTCGTCTTGAAATCTGACTACTATTAATTTGAAGTGGGTTTTTTCTTATTCTATTTCTGTATTCTTTTTAAATTCAAGGACTAAACACTATACTGAATCATAAAAAAAAAACCGGAAATAGATTCATGGGCTCGATGACTTGTAATAGAACTTATGCTTGATAGAAATATCAGCATCGTATAGAGTCGACGAATGGGGTGTGTTCATTAAAAATAAAAAAATTCACAGACGAAAAAATGGTAAAAAAGAAAGTATTAATTTCCCTTCTATATCTTGGATCTATAGTATTTTTGCCTTGGTGTATCTCTTTCTCATTTAATAAAAGTATGGAATCTTGGGTTACTAATTGGTGGAATACTAGTAAATCCGAAATTTTTTTAAATGATATTCAAGAAAAGAGTATTCTAAAAAAATTCATAGACTTAGAGGAACTCCTTCGTTTGGACGAAATGATAAAGGAATACCCGGAAACACATTTACAAAAGCCTCACATCGAAATCTACAAAGAAACGATCCAATTGATCAAGATGCACAACGAGGATCGCATCCATACAATTTTACACTTCTCGACAAATATAATCTGTTTCGTTATTCTAAGTGGTTATTCTATTCTAGGTAATGAAGAACTCGTTATTC